CTAGACAATAAAATATGTTGACATGAGGAGGAACGTATTTACTAGTTATATCATCTGCAATCGCCTGAATCTCGAGACGCTCTTCGAACCAATCGTAGACTTTATTGAGATAGGTAAACCAAGGGGACTCCCCCTCTGAGAACCGTATATGAGAATTTCATCTCGTACAGCTCAAACAAAAAAACAAAAAAACAGGTTAAAAGAGGTATGGAATAGAAAATTGGAAACTTCTTAATCTTTTGATTCCATTTTCGCTAAAAATACGAAAGAGTAAAAGTAAGAAAGCTCTTTTTTTTTGTTATAATTAGAATGTCAAAAAATCAAGTAGGCTCACTTGTCTTTCTGTTGATCGTTCCAGGCCTCTTGAATCTTCTATTTCCCTATTTTTTTCTTTCATCTGTTATTTTAATTTGTATGGAATGTAGCTTTACTTTTGTTTTCTTTATTATTGATAGGAATTTTCTTGTTAAGACCCTAGGAATCAATTGAAACCTTAAATTAATACTAGAACCACGATGATTCAATAAAACCTTCAAGCTAAGTCAAGGATTCCCTGAGTAAGAACCATTGGATCATCATTTATTCAACGAGTAGAATCGATATAATGACTAAAACTAGAAAGAAAAGTTTGTTCTTTGAGCAAAATCAAAGCAGAAACGGGAATTTGAAAGAAGAAAACTCTTTCAATTGAAAACTTTTTTCTTTTGAAAAATTTGAGGAATCCGGCCACGAGGTCTGAATATTAAGTATGAATCATAGTTCAAATACTTCGTGATATATTTCATATATTCCGTGCTCCAGATACTAGAATGAATATCCGACGGGGTAAAACCATCTCTATCAAGACGACAGACCCACTTTCTGTACTCTCAATAGGATCAATTATAACAAGTCACACACTCATATTCCGGAAATACAGAAACACAAAAATTTCGCGGTCGAACTACCAAAAAAGAATAAGCTAAAATAAAAAGCCGAGGCCTAAATGCATCGTTTTTTGTATTTTTATTTAAAAGCTAGGGTTCTTATAAATCTAATTAAATCTAATTCAGTGAAATTCCGTCCAGTAAAACGGAAGAATTATAAATCTCCAAAATAATAGATAGGAATACCGCAAATAGAGCCATTGCGACACCCATCAAAGGAGTAGTTCCCCATCCAGGAGCTACTTTACCATATTCCGAATTCAATGGTTTCAATAAAGCCCCTACAGACGTCCGTCTTGGACCAGATCTAGAACTACCCTCAACAGTTTGTGCAGCCATAAATCCTATTTTGTATTCATTGAGATCTGTTGACTTTGTATACCATTCCGTTGTAAATAAACAATCTTATCATAGATCCATTGTGGTCTTGAAATTATATAATAATGGAAACAGCAACCCTAGTCGCCATCTCTATATCTGGATTACTTGTAAGTTTTACTGGGTATGCCTTATATACTGCTTTTGGGCAACCCTCTCAACAACTAAGAGACCCGTTCGAAGAGCACGGGGACTAGTTGAAGTAATGAGCCTCCAAATGTTGGGAGGCTCATTACTTCAATTCAGATAATGAAAAATCATTTCATTTTTTAGTTGGAACTTTAGGCGGTTCGCGAAAAAAGATAGCGAAAAAAATGATCCCTAGAGTCGAGACTAAGAGGAATGTATAAACCAATGCTTCCATAAATGTGATCGCGGTTTACAATTATAGCTTCCATACCTGTTTATTGGGGATCATCTCCCCGATTAAAGAAAAAAAAATCAAAGAAAAGGCGAAAGGACGGAGATTTAAATCCAGACTTTTTCCGTATCCTATGTAAAATCACAAAGAGAAAATAGAAGTGAGAAGCGAAAAATAACAGAGCAATGCTGCATCAGACTACTTGTCTTCTTGTAGTTGGATCTCCAAGTTTTTGGAATGCTCCAAATTCCACTTGAGCATCCAAATCTGGGTCAATACCAGCAAAAACATCTCTGAATAAGGTTCTAGCACCATGCCAAATGTGCCCGAAGAAGAAGAGCAGAGCAAAGGAAGCATGTCCAAAAGTAAACCAACCTCTTGGACTGCTACGAAAAACACCATCGGATTTCAAAGTAGCACGATCTAATTCAAAAATTTCACCCAATTGGGCACGTCTAGCATATTTTTTCACAGTCGCAGGATCACTATAACTCACTCCGTTCAGTTCGCCACCATAGAACTCAACGGTTACGCCTACTTGTTCGACACTATACTTCGATTCTGCCCTTCTAAAGGGAACATCGGCTCTAACAATTCCATCTCCGTCTACCAAAACAACTGGAAATGTTTCAAAAAAAGTAGGCATGCGACGTACAAAAAGTTCACGCCCTTCTTTATCTCTAAAGACAGGATGTCCTAACCACCCGACAGCTATTCCATCTCCGTTATCCATTGAACCCGCTCTGAATAATCCCCCTTTCGCTGGATTATTTCCGATGTAATCATAAAAAGTTAATTTTTCAGGAATTTTAGACCAAGCCTCTGATAAACTTTGATTTTCGGCTAGTCCAGCGCTAACTCTTCGATATATTTCTTGCTGAAAGTATCCCTGATCCCATTGATAACGGGTGGGACCAAATAATTCGATAGGAGTAGTTGCTGAACCATACCACATAGTTCCAGCAACAACAAAAGCTGCAAAAAAGACAGCAGCGATACTGCTGGAAAGAACGGTTTCAATATTGCCCATACGTAATCCTTTATATAGACGTTGGGGCGGGCGGACACTAAGATGGAATAAGCCTGCTAATATGCCCAATGTCCCTGCTGCAATATGATGAGAGGCTATTCCTCCTGGAACAAAGGGATCAAAACCTTCCACACCCCACGCGGGATTTACAGATTGTACCTTTCCAGTTAGTCCATATGGGTCGGACACCCATATTCCAGGACCATACAATCCTGTTACATGAAATGCGCCAAAGCCAAAGCAAGCCACTCCTGAGAGAAATAAATGAATTCCAAAGATCTTAGGCAAATCCAAAGAGGGTTTTCCTGTGCGTTCATCACCAAATATTTCTAGATCCCAATACACCCAATGCCAGATAGCTGCCAAGAAGCACAAGCCAGAGAACACAATATGCGCCCCGGCTACACCTTCGTAACTCCAAATCCCCGGATTCGTTATCGTCCCTCCTGTAATACTCCAACCGCCCCATGAATTGGTTATTCCTAAACGAGTCATGAAGGGTATAACGAACATACCTTGTCTCCACATTGGATCGAGAACAGGGTCGGAGGGATCAAAAACTGCTAATTCATATAGAGCCATTGAACCGGCCCAACCAGCAACCAGAGCTGTATGCATTATATGAACAGAAAGCAAACGACCGGGATCATTCAATACGACAGTATGAACACGATACCAAGGCAAACCCATGGTAATACCCCTTTATCAACAAAAAATAGACACTATGTAACTTTATTGCATTGAAAAAACTATGCTATGGACCCCCCTTTTTTTTTCAGTGGATTATCTCGGAAAAAGGGTTACTATTTGTTCTATTCTTTTAGTAAAAATGGAACAATTTGGTTCATAGGAAAAAAGAGAAGCAGATCTATTCTATACTCGATAAGTACCAATACGCAATGGGGGTTTATTCCCTTTTCGAAGAGCGCATGCATCCATATTTAGTCATCATTCAAAGTACCTATTCGTAAAAATTTTCTTTGTTTTCCTTTATTTTATGAACTTATTCTATCTATGTAGAAAATATGACGATAAAGCTAATATTATTAAAATAATAAAACCATTATTACGTTTCCACATCAAAGTGAAATAGAGTACTTAATTCTTTTTTCTTTCAGTTTATGCCTATTGGTGTTCCAAAAGTTCCTTTTCGAACTCCCGGAGAGCGAAATCCAACTTGGATTGACATATAGTGCGCCCTGTCAGATATATTGGGTCATATGGGATTTCCCCATTCTCTCCCCCGATCGAGATATCCTCTCTTTCGCCCCCAAAAAAAGCGATTGAATCATCAAAAATTTGTAACGTGAAGTGCAATGAAATGGAATTAGATCCGTTTTGTGAAGAGGTATCCAGATTAATATTAGCAATTCAAATAATTTATGGTCGACTTGGCTGGACCAATAAAATTAAGTATCCAGGCTCCGTTTAGAAAAACCCAATTGGTAATATATCTATTATTAGGACTTATAGATATCATAAACAATCCTATTTAGAAAGAAATTATTAAATAGCGCTGATCCCAAACAGTTAATCAATCGAATAATAAATATAATGGATACGTCGAATATTTGGCGGAAGACATAAAAGAAATGAATTGCAAAATTGAGAAAAAATGAAAAAAAAAAACAAAGACGTGGTATTGGGGTCATTTGTCCTATATGTGCAAATCAAAATCGGGCAGATCCTTACTCGGAGTAGAGCAGAAACCTAAAAAAATGGAAGAAGCCCATTCAGGAACAAGAAAATGGCATCGTGATTTTTGGATTGGATCTCGATGAAAAAATACATCAATGAAAAGTTAGTGCGATAAAACTGTTTTTTATATTCTAATATTATATATTATAGGAAAACCGGCCAAACGCATCGTTCTTCAAAAATGAAAGAGAAGCCCCTTCCTTCATTAGAAGGAGTCCGCTATAAAAAAAGAAAGAGGGCTGGAAGCTACACATTGATTTTTTTTTCGCAAGTTTTAGTTTTGTTGAACCGTATGCATCAAAAGGTGCCCGTACGGCTCCTAAGGGATACAATTTTATCCGAATCAACCGACTTTATCGAGAAAGATTAATTTTTTTAGGCCAAGCGATTGATAGCAATGTTTCGAATCAACTTATTGGTCTTTTTGTATATCTCAGTTCGGAGAGTGATACCAAGGATCTGTATTTGCTTATAAACTCTCCCGGCGGATGGGTAATACCTGGAATAGCCATTTATGATACTATGCAATTTGTGCGACCAGATATACAGACAATATGCATGGGATTGGCCGCCTCAATGGGGTCTTTTATCCTGGTCGGAGGAGCAATTACCAAACGTCTAGCATTCCCTCACGCTTGGCGCCAATGGGTTTTTTATTTAAGAGAAAAAAGAAGACTATGCCTTCGCCATATGAATTATTAATATTAAGTAATATTAGCATGGCACTTCGAATTTGATATGCAAATTTTTTATTGTTTTTCAAAATATTAGATTATGTATCGAAAGAGTAGTATGAGATAAAGGAAGGGTATTTCCTATTTTATCTTACCTATCGTAGGTCGATTTCAGCGTCACAAACTTTTTTCACACCGGCAGGTTATTAACAACATTTATGTTATGAAAGAGTACGAAAATAAAAAAAAAAGAAACTTTGGGATTGCTGAATCACAGACAAAATAAATATATTAAAGCAACGGGGCCATCATAGTATTTTTGAACTCCTCCGAAAAAAAAAGAAGGGTGGTAATTGGATCATTTACCGATCTGGGTATAATGGATCCCACATTTTCTCTTTCTTCGATGAAAGGTAAAAAAATTCCATTGTGGAGCCGTATGCAATGTGAAAAAAATGCCCGTACGGTTTTCTATCTTTTTCTTATTTTATTCTTTATCTCTTCGCCTTGCCTCCTCGTGCGAGATACAGGAACCTTTGATTGTGTTATATTATATGATCAGGGTAATGATCCATCAACCTGCTGCCGGTTTTTATGAGGCACAAACGTCCGAACTTATCCTGGAAGCGGAAGAACTACTGAAACTGCGCGAAATCCTTACAAGGGTTTATGTACAAAGAACAGGCAAGCCCTTATGGGCTGTATCCGAAGACATGGAAAGGGATACTTTTATGTCAGCAACAGAAGCCCAAGCTCATGGAATTGTTGATTTTGTAGCGGTTGGATAAAAAATAGCAGTGATTTCGTGCAAATATATGATTTAAGATTTTATCTTCTTACTTCTTAATTACTTAATTAAAGGTTTAATATTCTATTAATATATTGAAATCGAATAAACTCATAATCATCCGGTTAGGATCAATCTAAACCAGCCCATAATGTATAATTCAGCATGCCAACTATTAAACAACTTATTAGAAACCCAAGACAGCCAATCAGAAACGTCACGAAATCCCCCGCTCTTGGGGGATGCCCTCAGCGTCGAGGAACATGTACGAGGGTGTATGTGCGACTCGTTTAAATCGTGGGCTGAGACAAAACAAAAGAAAAAACAATTTTTCCAGTATCAATGATCAGTACCGGTGAATCGGATAGAATGGAAGAACTCCATTCACTATCTAAAAAAGATGGATCTATCATATCTTTCTATTGTGTATGAAATTTATGGTTTCAATTGGTGCAAATTAAATCACCTGAATTTTCAATTTAAGATGAGAAAGAATTCCCCATTGGTAACAAATAGTTACCCATTAAGCGGGGGAAATCCTATTTAAAAAAGTAGAAATATTATGTTTAGAAGAACGGACTCACAAGGTCAGCTACCCACCCAATCTTCATAATTAAATACCGTTACTGTATAAGGTATATCTCATTATGAAAGACAAATTACTGGAAAATTCATGGGTAGAGCCAAAGAGTGGTAACTGTACAAGTTACCAATAAAATGAAGGAAAGGGCTCCGGTGTATAGAGAAGACCTCACCGTTTAAGAAGTAACCATAGAGACGATGGAACCCACAATTTCTTTAGCTATTTCTATTTTTATTTTTCCAATGCCTAGAAAAAAGGAAAAAAGCGTGGTAGGGAAGGTTATAGTAGCAAAAGCCATTGGAATTTTTATTTTATAAATTGGAAGAATCCGTTTTGTTATTAATAGACTAGGAAGGGGGAAAAGAATAACTGAAAGAAAGGAAATCAATTAGTTATTCATTAAAGTTTCATTTACTCAATGACCAGAATTAGACGAGGATATATAGCTCGGAGACGTAGAACAAAAATGCGTTTATTTGCATCAAGTTTTCGCGGAGCTCATTCAAGACTTACTCGAACAATTATTCAACAGAAAATAAGAGCTTTGGTTTCGGCGCATCGTGATAGAGATAGGAAAAAAAGGGATTTTCGTCGTTTGTGGATCACTCGAATAAATGCAGTAATTCGCGGGGCGGGGGCATCCTATATTTATAGTAGATTAATACACAATCTGTATAAGGGGCAGTTGCTTCTTAATCGTAAAATCCTTGCACAAATAGCTATATCAAATAGGAATTGTCTTTATATGATTTCCAACGAGATCATAAAATAAGGGGATTGGGAGGAATCCGCCAAACTCTTTGAAATGGAATTCTCTGGAGAATGAACTCCGGGAAGGTAGAGTAGAAATTAGTATGATAAAATCTGATAATATGATAAAGTCGTCAAAATGAGCGAACACGCCCGATAAAAAAAATTATTCCTCTTAAAATTATTCCTCTTACCCGATTCTTTTTTTTCTTACGACACGAATGATTCTCGGATTTTTTGAACAAAACGTCCATCTGTTTTTGAGTTCGGATTAGAATTTGGATTCAATTGAAAAGTAAGCCTATTTTTTTCTGTTCCTAAAACCAGGAGTTCTGGTGGTTGACTCCCTTCTTTCAAATTGTTTCTCATTATTAAGAAAAGGTAACGAAGATAAAATACGAGCTTGTTTTATAGCAATAGTAATTAATCGTTGTTCTTTTAAGGTTAATCTATTCACCCGTCTAGATAATATTTTTCCTTGTTCACTAATAAATCGACTAATTAAACTCATGTTTCTATAATCAATTCGATCCCCCGATTGGATCGGGGGCAAACGCCTACGAAAAGATCGCTTGGATTTAAGAAAGAGTCGCTTGGATTTATCCATAATTTGTTTATTCCTTATCCCTAAAATACTATTTCGATCAAATCAAAAAAAATTATAGAAGAAATTCATAGGATTGGGTTTGTCTATATTTATTTAGTTGTTTTTATTTCAATATATGAAATAATAGAAATATATATCGAAATTTTTTTCATGTTCCTTGAAAGGGTGACACCCAAGCACTCGGTTCGATCTATATCTATTTCTTTATCTCCCCATGAATTGTATGTTTGAAACAATACGGACAGAATTTTCTCAACTCCAATCGACTAGGTGTATTGTGTCGATTCTTTTGAGTAATATATCTGGAAATACCCGTTGATTCCTTATTAAGACCGTTTCGAACACAACCGGTACATTCCAAAATAACCCTTACTCGAACGTCTTTACCCTTGGCCATGAACCTCCTTTGGGTTTTTGATTCACCCAACGTTTCTATTTCCCGATCCGACGCAAATAAGAAGAAAGGAAAAGGGACGAAAAAATAGAAGTGGCTAACAACTCAAAATCAAATTATGAAATAAAGATTTTGTTGCAATTAATATAGTAAATAATAAGTAATACAACAATTTCGAAAGCGATTTCTAATCGCAGTACAGTATTTCATTTAAGTATCTTGTATTGCATGATACTCTTATTCTAGTCACATTTCCCTTTTGTTTTCTTTTAACTCTATTATTAATTTTATTCTTAATTTAATTGGAGCCTTAACCCGAATTTAACTGAGGTTGAATCCACTTTTTTCTTTCTCTTTACCCCCGTATTCAATCTATCTAATTCGAAAAAAAAAAAAGACGGGAAAGAGAGATTAGTCACAAATATTTGACTCTATCTCTAATCTTCTTCACCCCTTTCCATATCAATAACTAGAATGAAAAAAAAGGAAATGTCAACGCATCTGGGAAGAAACGATTGATTTCTATCAATAAACCTGCTAAAGACCCGAACCAGAGAGTACTTAGTACCGGTGCCACGGAAAGATATGTTTTAAAATCTCGCATTGAGAATCCTCCTTCTTTTTTTTATATTCCATATTGTAATACATTATGGTAAGAGATGTATATATATTTAAAGACCACTTGTATTTTTGTATTTGTGTGTGGAATCCCCAATTCAACTTGACATGCGCAATGATTCGGTAGAGAATATTTTCTTTTTCTTAAAGCAAAAAAACAGGTCCCTTTGCGCCTGAGAATTCCCGAGAAAAATATTAATTTATTATTATATGTTATATGATATGAGACCAAGAGGAAGAAATAGCAAGATACATTTTGCATAGAAAGGAAGGAAATGGAAATAAAATAAGGATGTGGAAAACAAGACCGGGATTTTCTACAATGATACTGTAGACCAGTTAAAAGGGATGTAGCGCAGCTTGGTAGCGCGTTTGTTTTGGGTACAAAATGTCACGGGTTCAAATCCTGTCATCCCTACCTATTATTGCTCCTCGAAGCAGTAACCTGAGATACATTTTAGAGCGATTCAATTTGGACATACATAATACATAATTTTCAATTTTATGATAGTATACATATGCAAGAAGTATTTATTGGGGTTGAAATTTTTTGGGGGGTTCTATACTATATAAAAAAAAGAATCCCCTTCTTTACAGTCTTTTCCGTTGTGGTAAGAAAGCGCTCTTAGTTCAGTTCGGTAGAACGTGGGTCTCCAAAACCCAATGTCGTAGGTTCAAATCCTACAGAGCGTGATTCTGCTCTTGTCTTGTTAGATCGAAAATTCCACTGAACTGAAATATGAAATACAGCAATCTGAATTTGACCTTTGACCCCCCCAAAAAAATGAAATTAAAGAAAGGAGGAGGTCAGTTAAAAAAAGAGATGTGAATTAATATTAATCAAAGGTCCAACTGATCACCACGCCTGTATTGTAAATATGCGGTTACGAATAATCCAGCCAAAGTAATAGGAATTAGACCTAAGACAATTCCAAATAGAAAAACTTCAATCATTTCAATTTAATTTATTTGAAAAGGGAAAAGGGGAGGTAATATCTATCCCGAAATATTACTATTAATTCGTATTGCTTAGGAATCTCAATTCCCAATAATTGGGAATTAACACGGTAAGGAACTACCAAATATATGGAATACCACAGAAGGATTTCTTTTTATGAATTATTCAATTATTCATTCAATTAATTTCAAATAAGTCCTATCTTACTCAGACCAATAAATAGAGCCGAGGTTAGA